TCAAATGAGATAACCAAGTGACATATAAAAACGAATACTTATAATAGGAAAGTAGGAAAATACAAAATATTATTAATATTCATAGAGCAAGGATAAAATTTTAGGCTAAAAAGAGTACTTGATGCTAATATGAATTAGAGGATTAACTAAGGTCGTTGGTCTAATGAAATAAAACCTCTTGATTTTAGTTAGTTTATTTAAACTCATTAACTAATTCATTATGGGATTTATTGTTTTCCATTTCAATTAAAACAATTTATTAGGAATATTTGGAAAGTTTCTAAGATTATAGCTCTAAAATGCACTTTTTAGCGAGCAAGGATAAAAAATGACTGAGATCCTTTTTTATCAAACTACATACCCTTTAAACAGATTTTTTACTAGTCTCATTCGACTTTTAAAGTTTCGGTGTATTTTTTTTTCAAGTTTTACTAAAAAAAGACTCAATTTATTAGGCAAAAGTTTACAAGGTATTTTATTACATGTAAATAAACTATAGAATGACTAAAATAAAGGTATTTTAGGTTCTTTATTTCTTTTGATTTCTATCCCATAGCAGATGAGACATAAACAACGAGAACTAAGAGTTCAAAACCAAAAAATTTTGGTTTTACAAATAGTGTATGGAATAAAAATTTTTTTATTTCGAGTCATTTTTTATTTTCACGGATCTTTGACGTATCTAGATTTCTAGGAATAAAATCTTTTAGAAAAAAAAATAGATAATGAATATAAGATAAGAAATAATAATTCGTTTTGAACAATAGATGTCTTTCACATCCAACTATAACAATGACTAACTTCTTCTTTTTTAAATGGCAGTTCCAAAAAAACGTACTTCGATATCAAAAAAGCGTATTCGTAAAAATATTTGGAAAAGGAAAGGATATTGGACGGCATTAAAAGCTTTGTCATTAGGGAAATCTCTTTCTACCGGGAATTCAAAAAGTTTTTTTGTACGACAAACAAATAAGTCCTAAAATATTGGAATAATTTGGAATGGATTTGACTAAAAAAATTGGATCAGTAATTAATATCTCAGTAATTTGTTAATTTAATATTAAAGTTAATATAAAATTAACAATTGGCAGTTCATATTCTCTAATCAATATGAAATAGACTCCTAATCTTATAAAAAGAAGATCTTCTTTCTAAATTATAAAAATAAAAAATAAATATATATAAGGTTTTTTATTTGATTTTTTTAGTATATTTTCATTCAGATTTTGGTGGTGGGGAGTCTTCTTTTCCCCATCGACCTTTAAAAGAATAAATAATGAAAAAATTTTATATTTATCAGAAAGGGCAGATAGAATATTTTTAGTTCAAATTAATTAATTGTTCCAATGAAAATTTTCGCGTAGCTTCTGGTCTTTGATGTCAAAGACCAGAAGGTTGTAATAATGAAAGGGACATCTGATAATTTCAATTTGATCCTAGCTAGTGGAACAATAAAGACGAAGTGTCTAATTATACTTATGGTCCTTTTTTTCCAAATAGAAAGACACCAAATTCCTAAAGTACTTGCTGCACTTCTTGGGAAAGAAGTCGTCTTGGTATTGGATCCGCTCTTCTCTTAGCATGTAAATCAGATAAACCAGAAATAATGACAATAAAAGAAAAAAGTTTTTTAGTCTATCGAAGAATTCTATCGTTGCAAGAGTCGTATTTTAGAATCGGCTAAACTACGCCAAAGCCCTAAAACCAGACACCTTAAAGAAACTACTGAACCTTTAAATTGACTTTTTTGAACTCTTTTTTTTTATATCTTTACTAAAAAAAACTTATTTGAGTGAATTGACTTGTTCAATCTCGACGATTGAATATAAATAGGTTATTATGAGTTCGAGCAAGCCGCTATGGTGAAATCGGTAGACACGCTGCTCTTAGGAAGCAGTGCTAGAGCATCTCGGTTCGAGTCCGAGTGGCGGCATGCCATCTTCTAAAAGATATCAAATAGATCCTATAATAAAATTAAATTAAATTCCCAATTTCTATTTCTTAATTAATACGGGGGGATCCCCCGTTTTTTCATTTTTATGATATTTTCAACTTTAGAGCATATATTAACTCATATTTCCTTTTCTATTGTTTCAATTGTAATTACAATTCATTTGATAAGCTTATTGGGCAATCAAATTAAAAAACCATATTATTCTTCAGAAAAGGGGATGATAGCTACTTTTTTATGTCTAACAGGATTGTTAATAACTCGTTGGATTTATTCGGGTCATTTTCCACTAAGTGATTTATACGAATCCTTAATTTTTCTTTCATGGAGTTTCTCCCTTATTCATATAGTTCCTTATCCTTATTTCAAAATAAGAAAAAATTATTTAACAACAATAACTGCCTCAAGTACTATTTTTACCCAAGGCTTTGCTACATCGGGTCTTTTAAATGAAATACATAAACCCACAATATTAGTACCTGCTCTACAATCGGAATGGTTAATAATGCACGTAAGTATGATGATATTGAGCTATGCGGCTCTTCTTTG